GCTAGCGTAGCTTAATACAAAGCATAGCACTGAAGATGCTAAGATGAGTCTTAAAAAACCCCGCGTGCACAAAGGCATGGTCCCGACCTTATCATCAGCTCTAACTCAACTTACACATGCAAGTCTCCGCAACCCAGTGAGTATGCCCTCAATCCCCCTCCCGGGGACGAGGAGCGGGCATCAGGCACAAAATTTAGCCCAAGACGCCTGGCCTAGCCACACCCCCAAGGGAATTCAGCAGTGATAAACATTAAGCCATAAGTGAAAACTTGACTCAGTTAGGGTTAAGAGGGCCGGTAAAACTCGTGCCAGCCACCGCGGTTAGACGAGAGGCCCTAGTTGATAATATGACGGCGTAAAGGGTGGTTAAGGATAAACAAAAATAAAGCCAAATGGCCCTTTAGCCGTCATACGCTTCTAGGTGTCCGAAGTCCTAACACGAAAGTAGCTTTAACATACCTGACCCCACGAAAGCTGAGAAACAAACTGGGATTAGATACCCCACTATGCTCAGCCATAAACTTAGACATCCAACTACAATTAGATGTCCGCCAGGGTACTACGAGCATTAGCTTAAAACCCAAAGGACCTGACGGTGTCTCAGACCCCCCTAGAGGAGCCTGTTCTAGAACCGATAACCCCCGTTAAACCTCACCACTTCTAGCCACCCCAGCCTATATACCGCCGTCGTCAGCTTACCCTGTGAAGGTAATAAAAGTAAGCAAAATGGGCACAACCCAGAACGTCAGGTCGAGGTGTAGCGTATGAAATGGAAAGAAATGGGCTACATTTTCTACAACAGAATATTACGAACATGCAACATGAAACAATGCTTGAAGGAGGATTTAGTAGTAAAAAGGAAATAGAGTGTCCCTTTGAACCCGGCTCTGAGACGCGTACACACCGCCCGTCACTCTCCCCTGTCAAAACGCACCGTATATACTTAATAAACTAGCACTGACAAGGGGAGGCAAGTCGTAACACGGTAAGTGTACCGGAAGGTGCACTTGGATCAAACCCAGGGTGTGGCTGAGTTAGTTAAGCACCTCACTTACACCGAGAAGACATCCATGCAAATTGGGTCACCCTGAACCAAACAGCTAGCTTATTCACCAACATAACCAAACAATATAAATAAAATAGAATAAACCAAATACCAAAAACTAAACCATTCTTTTACCTGAGTATGGGAGACAGAAAAGGTTCAACCAAAGCAATAGAAATAGTACCGCAAGGGAAAGCTGAAAGAGAAATGAAATAACCCATATAAGTACTAAAAAGCAAAGATTAAACCTTGTACCTTTTGCATCATGATTTAGCCAGTAAACACAAGCAAAGAGACCTTTAGTTTGAAACCCCGAAACCAGGTGAGCTACCCCGAGACAGCCTATTAAGGGCCAACCCGTCTCTGTGGCAAAAGAGTGGGAAGAGCTCCGGGTAGAAGTGACAGACCTACCGAACCTGGTGATAGCTGGTTGCCTAAGAAATGAATAGAAGTTCAGCCTCGTACACCTCAAATCAAACAAGCACTAAACCAAGATATCAAGAGAAAAATACGAGAGTTAGTTGAAGGGGGTACAGCCCCTTTAACAAAGGATACAACCTTTATCCAGGAGGATAAAGATCATAATATATAAAATATACTGTTCTAGTGGGCCTAAGAGCAGCCACCTAAACAGAAAGCGTTAAAGCTCAGACAGAAAGAAGTTTATTATTCTGATAAAAAATCTTACTCCCCTAGATACTATTAGGCTAATCCATGCCCCCATGGAAGAAATTATGCTAAAATGAGTAACAAGAAGGCTCGCCCTTCTCCCAGCACAAGTGTAGGCCAAACCGGACCAACCATTGGCAATTAACGAACTCAACCCAAGAGAGCAATGTGAACCATAAAAAAAACAAGAAAAACCCACACTTAACAATCGTTATTCCCACACTGGAGTGCTATTAAAGGAAAGACTAAAAGAAAAGGAAGGAACTCGGCAAACACAAGCCTCGCCTGTTTACCAAAAACATCGCCTCCTGCAACACAACCATGTATAGGAGGTCCAGCCTGCCCAGTGACTACAAGTTCAACGGCCGCGGTATTTTGACCGTGCAAAGGTAGCGCAATCACTTGTCTTTTAAATAGAGACCTGTATGAATGGCTAAACGAGGGCTTAACTGTCTCCCCTTTCAAGTCAGTGAAATTGATCTGCCCGTGCAGAAGCGGACATAATAATACAAGACGAGAAGACCCTTTGGAGCTTAAGGTACAAAACTCAACCACATCAAGCAACTTAACAAAAAGCAAAAACCTTGTGGAACATGAAATTTTACCTTCGGTTGGGGCGACCACGGAGGAAAAAAAAGCCTCCAAGTGGACTGGGGCAAATCTCCTAAAACCAAGAGAGACATCTCTAAGCCACAGAACATCTGACCAAACATGATCCGGCCACCAAGACCGATCAACGAACCAAGTTACCCTAGGGATAACAGCGCAATCCTCTCCCAGAGTCCATATCGACGAGGGGGTTTACGACCTCGATGTTGGATCAGGACATCCTAATGGTGCAGCCGCTATTAAGGGTTCGTTTGTTCAACGATTAAAGTCCTACGTGATCTGAGTTCAGACCGGAGCAATCCAGGTCAGTTTCTATCTGTAACGCTACTTTTCCTAGTACGAAAGGATCGGAAAAGAGGGGCCCATACTTAAAGCACGCCCCACCCCTAATTTATGAAAACAAATAAATAAAGCAAAGGGAGAGCCAAAATCCCAGCTGGCCAAAATAAGGACATACTGGGGTGGCAGAGCATGGTAAATTGCGAAAGGCCTAAGCCCTTTTAGCCAGAGGTTCAAATCCTCTCCCCAGTTCATGCTAAACATTCTGATAACGCATCTAATCAACCCCTTAGCCTACATCGTACCTGTTCTCCTAGCAGTAGCCTTCCTAACACTAATTGAACGAAAAGTATTAGGATATATACAATTACGAAAAGGACCAAATGTAGTAGGACCTTACGGATTATTACAACCTATTGCCGATGGAGTAAAACTATTTATCAAAGAACCAGTCCGCCCCTCCACATCATCTCCATTCCTGTTCTTAGCCACTCCAATATTAGCACTTACCCTAGCCATAACCCTATGAGCACCAATACCCATACCCCACCCAGTAACCGATCTTAACTTAGGAATCCTATTTATTCTAGCCCTATCAAGCCTTGCAGTATATTCAATTTTAGGGTCAGGTTGAGCATCAAATTCAAAATATGCATTAATTGGAGCCCTCCGGGCTGTAGCCCAAACAATTTCATATGAAGTAAGCCTAGGACTTATCCTCCTTTCAGTAATTATCTTTTCAGGAGGATATACTCTACAAACATTTAATATTACCCAAGAAAGCATCTGACTACTTATCCCCGCCTGACCTCTCGCCGCAATATGATATATTTCAACACTAGCCGAAACAAACCGAGCACCATTCGACCTAACAGAAGGAGAATCAGAACTAGTCTCTGGTTTCAACGTAGAATATGCAGGAGGACCCTTCGCCCTATTTTTCCTAGCCGAATATGCTAACATTCTATTAATAAATACACTATCAGCTGTACTATTCCTAGGAGCCTCACACATTCCAAACATTCCCGAACTCACAACAATTAATCTCATAATTAAAGCCGCACTATTATCAATTTTATTCCTATGGGTACGAGCTTCTTATCCACGATTCCGATATGATCAATTAATACACCTAGTCTGAAAAAATTTCCTCCCCCTAACACTCGCCTTTGTACTATGACACACCGCTCTGCCTATTGCACTAGCAGGGCTCCCTCCACAACTATAATCAAGGAACTGTGCCTGAATGCCCAAGGACCACTTTGATAGAGTGACTTATAGGGGTTAAAATCCCCTCAGTTCCTAGAAAGAAGGGAATCGAACCCATACTCAAGAGATCAAAACTCTTGGTGCTTCCTCTACACCACTTTCTAAGGCGGGGTCAGCTAATAAAGCTTTCGGGCCCATACCCCGAACATGACGGTTAAAGTCCCTCCTCCGCCAATGAACCCATACGTACTTGCAATTCTACTATCCAGCCTAGGACTAGGAACTACCTTAACCTTTACCAGCTCTCATTGACTACTAGCCTGAATAGGCCTAGAAATTAATACCTTAGCAATTACTCCATTAATAGCACAACATCACCACCCCCGCGCAGTAGAAGCAACCACAAAATACTTTTTAACCCAAGCCACCGCAGCAGCAATAATCCTCTTCGCAAGCACAACAAATGCCTGAATAACAGGAGAATGAAGTATCAACGACCTATCAAACCCCATCGCCAGCACAATATTTATAACTGCTCTAGCACTTAAAATTGGACTCGCACCAATACACTTCTGAATACCAGAAGTCCTACAAGGACTAGACCTACTAACAGGACTAATTCTGTCTACTTGACAAAAACTCGCCCCCTTCGCACTAATTATTCAAACAGCCCAAACCATCGACCCTTTATTGTTAACCCTCTTAGGAGTTATATCCACACTAGTGGGAGGATGAGGAGGACTAAACCAAACCCAATTACGAAAAATTCTAGCATATTCCTCAATTGCACACATAGGCTGAATAATTATTGTTATCCAATACGCCCCCCAACTAACCCTACTCGCACTAGGGACATACATCATCATAACATCCGCAGCATTCCTCACACTTAAAATATCATCCGCCACTAAAATTAATACACTTGCAACAACCTGATCAAAAACCCCAACCCTAACGGCAACCACTGCCCTAGTATTACTTTCACTAGGGGGCCTCCCCCCACTCACAGGCTTCTTACCAAAATGATTAATCCTACAAGAATTAACAAAACAAGATCTCCCCCTTATTGCCACAATCATAGCCCTAGCCGCCCTAATTAGCCTATACTTCTACCTACGATTATGTTACGCAATAACACTAACTATTTCCCCTAACACAATCAACTCAATTACCCCCTGACGAACTCAGACAACCCAGACCCCCCTACCCCTAGCCCTATTTACCATAGCTGCCCTAGGACTACTACCCATAACTCCAACCATTATAATACTAACCACCTAGGGACTTAGGATAATATTAGACCAAAAGCCTTCAAAGCTCTAAGTAGAAGTGAAAATCTTCTAGTCCCTGACTAAGACCTACAAGAAATTAACTTGCATCTCCTAATTGCAAATCAGACATTTTTACTAAACTAAGGCCTTACTAGGTGGGAAGGCCTCGATCCTACAAACTCTTAGTTAACAGCTAAGCGCTCAAGCCAGCGAGCATCCACCTACTTTCCCCGCCGTTTACCCCGGCAAGGCGGGGAAAGCCCCGGCAGAGTATCAATCTGCGTCTTCGGATTTGCAATCCAATATGTTCTTCACCACGGGGCTTGTGGTAGGGAGAGGACTTAAACCTCTGTCTTCGGGGCTACAACCCACCGCCTAAACACTCGGCCACCCTACCTGTGGCAATCACGCGCTGATTCTTCTCTACCAACCACAAAGACATTGGTACCCTTTATCTCGTATTTGGTGCCTGAGCCGGAATAGTAGGAACCGCCTTAAGCCTCCTCATCCGAGCTGAACTAAGCCAACCCGGGTCGCTTCTAGGCGACGATCAAATCTACAATGTTATTGTTACTGCTCACGCCTTTGTAATAATTTTCTTTATAGTAATGCCTATCCTTATTGGAGGGTTTGGAAATTGACTCGTACCACTAATAATCGGAGCCCCAGACATGGCATTCCCACGAATAAACAACATAAGCTTCTGACTCCTACCCCCATCATTCCTGCTTCTCCTAGCCTCTTCTGGTGTTGAAGCTGGAGCCGGAACAGGATGAACAGTATACCCACCCCTCGCAGGTAATCTAGCCCATGCAGGAGCATCAGTAGACCTAACAATTTTCTCACTACATTTAGCAGGTGTATCATCAATTCTAGGGGCCATCAATTTTATTACTACAACCACTAACATGAAACCCCCAGCCATTTCCCAATACCAAACACCTTTATTCGTTTGATCTGTACTTGTAACCGCCGTACTACTTCTTTTATCACTGCCCGTTTTAGCCGCTGGTATTACAATGCTTCTAACAGATCGAAATCTTAATACCACATTCTTTGACCCCGCAGGAGGAGGAGACCCAATCCTCTATCAACACCTATTCTGATTCTTTGGTCACCCAGAAGTTTATATTCTTATCCTTCCAGGGTTTGGTATTATTTCCCATGTTGTAGCCTACTATTCAGGTAAAAAAGAACCATTCGGCTACATAGGAATAGTTTGAGCTATGATGGCCATTGGCCTTCTAGGCTTTATTGTATGAGCCCACCACATGTTTACTGTCGGAATAGACGTAGATACCCGTGCATACTTTACATCTGCAACAATAATTATTGCCATCCCAACAGGTGTAAAAGTATTTAGCTGATTAGCCACACTTCATGGAGGATCAATTAAATGAGAAACTCCGATACTATGAGCCCTTGGATTCATCTTCTTATTTACAGTAGGGGGACTCACAGGAATCGTCCTATCTAATTCATCACTTGATATTGTACTCCATGACACATACTACGTAGTAGCACACTTCCATTATGTACTATCAATGGGTGCTGTATTCGCCATTATGGCAGCCTTCGTACACTGATTCCCACTATTAACAGGATATACCCTACACAGCGCCTGAACAAAAATTCACTTTGGCGTAATATTTATTGGAGTCAACCTCACATTCTTCCCACAACACTTCCTAGGTCTAGCAGGTATACCACGACGATATTCTGATTACCCAGATGCTTATGCACTCTGAAATACAGTATCATCTATTGGATCCCTAATCTCTTTAGTAGCAGTAATTATGTTCCTATTTATTTTATGAGAAGCCTTTGCCGCCAAACGAGAAGTAATATCTGTAGAACTAACTATAACAAACGTAGAATGACTTCACGGCTGCCCTCCTCCTTATCATACTTATGAGGAACCAGCATTCGTCCAAATTCAATCAAACTAACGAGAAAGGGAGGAATTGAACCCCCATATGCTGGTTTCAAGCCAGCCACATAACCACTCTGTCACTTCCTTTTAAAGACATTAGTAAAATGTAAATTACATCACCTTGTCAAGGTGAAATCGTAGGTTAAACTCCTGCATGTCTTAAACCCAAAACTTAATGGCACATCCAACACAACTAGGATTCCAAGACGCGGCATCACCCGTTATAGAAGAACTTCTACACTTTCACGATCACGCATTAATAATTGTGCTCCTAATTAGCACCTTAGTATTATATATTATTACTGCAATAGTTTCAACTAAACTCACTAACAAATATATTCTAGATTCCCAAGAAATTGAAATCGTATGAACCATCCTACCAGCCGTCATTTTAGTCTTAATTGCTCTACCTTCCCTACGCATTTTATATCTTATAGACGAAATCAATGACCCTCACCTAACAATTAAAGCAATAGGACACCAATGGTACTGAAGCTACGAGTATACAGACTACGAAAATCTAGCCTTTGACTCTTACATAGTCCCAACTCAAGACCTTACCCCAGGACAGTTCCGACTTCTAGAAACTGATCATCGAATGGTTGTCCCAATAGAATCCCCAGTCCGAGTCTTAGTGTCCGCTGAAGATGTACTACATTCTTGAGCCGTCCCATCCCTAGGTGTAAAAATAGACGCAGTCCCAGGACGATTAAACCAAACCGCCTTTATTGCCTCACGCCCAGGCCTATTCTATGGACAATGCTCTGAAATCTGCGGCGCCAACCACAGTTTTATACCAATTGTAGTAGAAGCAGTCCCACTAGAACATTTCGAAAACTGATCCTCATTAATACTAGAAGACGCCTCGCTAGGAAGCTAAATATTGGACAAAGCATTGGCCTTTTAAGCCAAAGATTGGTGATTCCCGACCACCCCTAGTGAAATGCCACAATTAAACCCCGGCCCTTGATTCGCAATTTTAGTATTTTCCTGATTAATCTTCCTAACCATTATTCCAACTAAAATCTTAAATCATTCTTCACCAAATGAACCAACCCCAGTAAGTGCTGAAAAACACAAAACTGAATCCTGAGATTGACCATGATAACAAGCTTTTTCGATCAATTTGCAAGCCCATCTTACCTAGGTATTCCACTAATTGCTGTCGCAATTGCATTACCCTGAGTCCTCTACCCAACCCCATCATCCCGATGAGTTAATAACCGACTCATTACACTCCAAGGATGATTTATTAATCGATTTACAAATCAACTAATACTACCCCTAAATGTAGGAGGACATAAATGAGCACTTTTACTAGCCTCTTTAATAATTTTCTTAATTACTATTAATATATTAGGCCTACTTCCATACACCTTTACACCAACCACACAACTATCACTAAATATAGGATTCGCTGTACCACTTTGACTTGCAACAGTAATTATTGGAATACGAAATCAGCCAACAGTTGCTTTAGGACACCTGTTACCAGAAGGAACACCTATCCCCCTGATTCCAGTACTTATTATTATCGAAACAATCAGTCTATTTATCCGACCATTAGCCCTAGGCGTACGACTTACAGCTAATTTAACCGCAGGCCACCTACTAATTCAACTTATTGCTACAGCCGTATTTGTCCTCTTACCAATAATACCCACAGTAGCAATTTTAACTGCCACTGTACTCTTCTTACTAACATTACTAGAAGTAGCGGTAGCAATAATTCAAGCCTATGTATTTGTACTCCTTCTAAGCCTATATCTACAAGAAAACGTTTAATGGCCCATCAAGCACATGCCTATCATATAGTCGACCCAAGCCCATGACCTCTAACCGGAGCCATTGCCGCTCTACTAATAACATCCGGCTTAGCAATCTGATTCCACTTCCACTCAACAACACTAATAACTCTCGGGTTAATTCTTCTACTTCTCACAATATATCAATGATGACGAGACATCATCCGAGAAGGAACCTTCCAAGGTCACCACACACCCCCAGTTCAAAAAGGACTACGATATGGAATAATCCTCTTTATTACTTCTGAAGTATTCTTTTTCCTCGGATTCTTCTGAGCCTTTTACCACTCAAGCCTGGCACCAACACCAGAACTCGGGGGATGCTGACCCCCAACCGGAATTATCCCATTAGACCCCTTCGAAGTTCCACTTCTCAACACCGCCGTTCTACTAGCATCTGGAGTAACAGTAACATGAGCTCACCATAGCATCATAGAAGGAGAACGAAAACAAGCAATCCAATCCCTAACATTAACCATTTTACTAGGATTCTATTTTACTGCCCTCCAAGCCATAGAATATTACGAAGCACCATTCACAATCGCAGATGGAGTTTACGGCTCAACATTCTTTGTAGCCACAGGATTCCACGGACTGCACGTTATCATTGGATCATCTTTCCTAGCAGTCTGCCTCCTACGACAAATCCAATACCACTTTACATCTGAACATCACTTTGGCTTCGAAGCCGCCGCCTGATATTGACATTTTGTTGACGTAGTATGACTATTCCTCTACGTATCTATCTACTGATGAGGCTCATAATCTTTCTAGTATTAAAGTTAGTACAAGTGACTTCCAATCACACAGTCTTGGTTAAACCCCAAGGAAAGATAATGAATTTAATCATAACCATTCTAGTTATCACAGTAGCTCTATCCACAATCTTAGCAATTGTATCTTTTTGACTACCACAAATAAATCCAGACGCAGAAAAATTATCTCCCTACGAATGTGGGTTTGACCCTTTAGGATCTGCTCGACTACCATTCTCCTTACGCTTCTTCTTAGTGGCAATCCTCTTCCTTCTCTTTGACTTAGAAATTGCTCTCCTTCTCCCCCTACCCTGAGGGGATCAACTCCACAACCCCACCCAAACATTCTTTTGAGCTACAACAGTCTTAATTCTATTAACCCTAGGATTAATTTATGAATGAACCCAAGGTGGCCTAGAATGAGCAGAATAGGGAGTTAGTCCAAAACAAGACCTCTGATTTCGGCTCAGAAAACCATGGTTTAATTCCATGACTCCCTTATGACACCCGTACATTTTAGCTTTAGCTCAGCATTTATTCTAGGATTAATAGGACTAGCATTCCACCGTACCCACCTACTTTCTGCACTCTTGTGCTTAGAAGGAATAATATTATCCCTATTTATTGCACTAGCCCTGTGAGCTCTGCAATTCGAATCCACAGGATTCTCTACAGCCCCAATATTACTTCTAGCTTTCTCCGCTTGTGAAGCAAGCACAGGCCTAGCACTATTAGTTGCCACAGCCCGCACCCACGGAACTGACCGCCTACAAAACCTCAACCTTCTACAATGCTAAAAGTGCTAATCCCCACAATCATGCTATTTCCAACAATCTGATTAACCTCCCCTAAATGACTATGAACAACTACTACAGCACACAGCCTCTTAATTGCCTTCATTAGTCTATCATGATTAAAATCAACATCAGAAACCGGGTGAACCTTTTCCAATATATATGTGGCCACAGATCCACTATCAACCCCCCTGTTAGTACTAACATGCTGATTATTACCATTAATAATTCTAGCCAGCCAAAACCATATTAACCCAGAACCAATTAGCCGACAACGCTCGTACATCACACTCCTTGCCTCACTACAAACCTTTCTAATTATAGCATTTGGCGCTACAGAAATTATTATATTCTATATTATGTTTGAGGCCACACTCATTCCAACCCTAATTATTATTACCCGATGAGGGAATCAAACCGAGCGCCTAAATGCAGGAACTTATTTCCTATTCTACACCTTAGCAGGATCCCTCCCACTTTTAGTTGCTTTACTCCTCCTCCAACAATCTACAGGAACCCTATCAATATTAGTACTCCAATATTCACAACCATTACAACTCAACTCATGAGGCCATATAATTTGATGAGCAGGCTGCCTAATCGCATTCCTAGTTAAAATACCTTTATATGGTGTCCATCTATGACTACCAAAAGCACACGTAGAAGCCCCAGTAGCAGGATCAATAGTACTTGCAGCAGTTCTACTTAAACTAGGGGGATACGGAATAATACGTATAATAGTTATACTAGACCCCTTATCAAAAGAACTAGCTTATCCATTTATTATTCTAGCCCTCTGAGGAATCATCATAACCGGCTCAATTTGCCTACGACAGACAGACCTAAAATCACTAATTGCCTACTCATCCGTAAGTCATATAGGATTAGTAGCAGGAGGAATTTTAATTCAAACACCATGAGGATTCTCAGGAGCAATTATCTTAATAATTGCCCATGGATTAGTATCCTCAGCACTATTTTGCCTAGCCAATACAGCATATGAACGAACACACAGCCGAACAATAATTCTTGCCCGAGGACTACAAGTAATCTTTCCATTAACCGCAGTTTGATGATTCATCGCTAATCTCGCCAACTTAGCACTTCCACCCCTACCTAATTTAATAGGAGAAATCATAATTATTACAACCTTATTTAATTGATCCCCATGAACAATCTTACTTACAGGATTAGGCACATTAATTACAGCTGGCTACTCCCTATACATATTTCTTATATCACAACGAGGTCCAGCACCAAACCATATTACAGGACTCCAACCATTCCACACTCGAGAACACCTACTAATAACCTTACATCTAATTCCAGTTATCCTCCTAGTAACAAAACCAGAACTCATATGAGGATGATGCTACTGTAAGTATAGTTTAACCAAAATATTAGATTGTGATTCTAAAGATAGGGGTTAAAATCCCCTTACTCACCAAGGAAGAACAGAAAATAGTAAGTACTGCTAATCCTTATCTACCAAGGTTAAAATCCATGGCTTCCTTGCGCTTTCAAAGGATAACAGTTCATCCATTGGTCTTAGGAACCAAAAACTCTTGGTGCAAATCCAAGTGAAAGCTAAAATGGCATTAATTATACACTCATCACTCCTCCTAATCTTTTTTGTTCTACTATACCCACTATTTACCACACTAAACCCCAACCAACAAGACTCCAAAATAGCAGAAATAACCAAAACCGCTGTTAGCTCCGCATTCTTTATCAGCCTCCTCCCACTTATAATTTTCCTTAACCTAAAAACAGAAGGCATTATTACAAACTGACACTGAATGAATACCCAAACATTCGACATTAATATCAGCTTTAAATTTGATCACTACTCACTAATTTTCGTCCCAATCGCCTTATATGTCACCTGATCCATCCTAGAATTCGCACTATGATATATACACTCTGACCCCAATATTAATCGCTTCTTCAAATATTTACTCACATTTCTAGTAGCCATAATCATTCTCGTAACAGCTAACAACATATTTCAACTATTTATTGGCTGAGAAGGAGTAGGAATTATATCATTTTTACTCATCGGGTGATGACACGGACGAGCAGATGCCAACACAGCAGCCCTCCAAGCCGTCATCTACAACCGAGTAGGAGATATTGGACTAATCATAACCATAGCCTGACTCGCAATAAATTTTAACTCCTGAGAAATTCAACAAATTTTTACCTTGTCAAAAGACTTTGATATAACAATTCCCCTAATGGGGCTCGCCCTAGCAGCCACAGGTAAATCAGCCCAATTTGGCCTCCATCCATGACTCCCGTCCGCCATGGAAGGTCCTACGCCAGTATCCGCCCTACTCCACTCAAGCACCATAGTTGTTGCAGGGATTTTCCTACTAATCCGCCTCCACCCACTTATAGAAAATAACCAACTAGTGTTAACAATTTGCCTCTGCTTAGGAGCACTAACCTCATTATTCACAGCCACCTGCGCCTTAACCCAAAATGATATCAAAAAAATTGTAGCTTTCTCAACATCAAGCCAACTAGGATTAATAATAGTTACAATCGGATTAAATCAACCACAACTAGCATTCCTTCACATCTGCACACACGCTTTCTTCAAAGCCATACTATTTCTATGCTCGGGATCAATTATTCATAGCCTAAATGATGAACAAGACATCCGAAAAATAGGAGGCCTATTCAACATTATACCAGCCACATCAACTTATTTTACAATCGGCAGCCTAGCCTTAACTGGAACTCCATTCCTAGCAGGATTCTTCTCAAAAGATGCAATTATTGAAGCCCTGAACACCTCCTACCTAAACGCCTGAGCCCTGATCCTCACACTAATCGCTACATCATTCACCGCAGTTTACAGCTTTCGATTAGTATACTTCGTAATTATAGGAACTCCACGATTCCTGCCCCTATCCCCCATCAATGAAAATAATCCCCTAGTAATTAACTCCATTAAACGACTCGCCTGAGGAAGTATTATTGCAGGATTTATCATTGCACATAATTTCCTCCCAATAAAAACACCAACCATAACAATACCAACCACTCTTAAAATAGCAGCCCTGCTAGTAACCATTATAGGTCTACTAGTAGCCATAGACTTAGCTAATATAACCAGTAAACAAGTAAAAATTACCCCAATAGTGTCCACACACCACTTCTCCAACATATTAGGATTCTTCCCTGCCGTCACCCATCGACTCCTCCCAAAACTTAAACTGACCTTAGGACAATCAGTTGCCACTCAACTCGACAAAACATGACTCGAAACTATTGGTCCAAAAGGCCTAGCACTGACCCAAACAATTATAGCAAAAATTACAAATGATATTACACGAGGAATAATCAAAACTTATTTAACCATTTTCCTCCTAACCCTAATTTTAGCCACCATTCCAGTCCTCCTTTAAACCGCTCGAAGAGTCCCACGACTCAGCCCACGAGTGAGCTCCAACACAACTAACAGAGTTAAAAGTAATACTCAAGCACAAATAACTAACATCCCCCCACCAGACGAATATATAACAGCTACCCCACTAATATCCCCCCGCAAAACAGAAAACTCTTTCAGTCCATCTACAACAACCCAAGAACCTTCATACCAACCTCCTCAAAAAACCCCCGCTACCAAACCAACCCCAAGTAAGTAAATTAAAACATACCCTAACACAGAACGACTACCTCAAGCCTCCGGGAATGGCTCAGCAGCCAAAGCTGCTGAATAAGCAAAAACCACAAGCATTCCCCCTAAATAAATTAAAAAAAGAACTAATGATAAAAAAGAACCTCCATGACCAACTAAAACTCCACACCCAACCCCAGCTGCAACCACCAACCCAAGAGCAGCAAAATAAGGCGTAGGATTAGAAGCAACAGCAACTAAACCCACAACCAAAGCCATCAATAATAAAAACATAAAATAGGTCATAATTCTTGCTCAGACTTTAACCGAGACCAATGACTTGAAGAACCACCGTTGTTATTCAACTACAAGAACCATTAATGGCAAGCCTACGAAAAACACATCCCCTCATTAAAATTGCTAACGACGCACTAGTTGACCTACCAGCACCATCCAATATTTCAGCATGATGAAACTTTGGATCCCTCCTAGGATTATGCTTAATTACCCAAATCTTAACTGGACTATTCCTAGCTATACACTACACCTCTGACATTTCAACTGCATTCTCATCAGTAACCCACATCTGCCGAGACGTAAACTACGGCTGACTAATTCGCAACATACACGCAAACGGAGCATCATTCTTTTTCATTTGTATTTATATACATATCGCCCGAGGCCTATATTATGGATCTTACCTCTACAAAGAAACCTGAAACATTGGCGTTGTCCTTTTATTACTAGTTATAATGACAGCCTTTGTCGGCTATGTACTCCCATGAGGACAAATATCCTTCTGAGGTGCCACAGTAATTACAAATCTACTATCTGCCGTACCTTATATAGGAGACATACTAGTCCAATGAATTTGAGGCGGCTTCTCAGTAGATAATGCAACACTAACACGATTCTTCGCATTCCACTTCCTACTACCATTTGTTATTGCCGCCGCAACTGTCCTTCACCTCCTATTTCTCCACGAAACAGGATCAAATAACCCAATTGGACTAAACTCAGACGCAGACAAAATCTCCTTCCACCCTTACTTCACATACAAAGACCTCCTTGGATTCGTAATTATATTAATAGCTCTTACACTTCTAGCACTATTCTCTCCTAATTTACTAGGAGACCCAGAAAATTTCACCCCTGCAAACCCACTAGTTACACCCCCACATATTAAACCAGAATGATACTTCCTATTCGCCTACGCCATCCTACGATCAATCCCAAATAAATTAGGAGGTGTTCTTGCACTACTATTCTCAATCCTCGTACTGATAGTAGTACCACTACTACATACCTCAAAACAACGAGGACTAACATTTCGTCCCATTACCCAATTTCTATTCTGAACCTTAGTAGCAGATATAGCTATCTTAACATGAATTGGAGGCATGCCAGTAGAACACCCATTCATTATCATTGGACAAATCGCGTCCGTGCTATACTTCGCACTCTTTCTTATTTTCATCCCCCTGGCAGGATGACTAGAAAATAAAGCACTAGAATGAGCTTGCCCTAGTAGCTTAGCCTAAAAGCATCGGTCTTGTAATCCGAAGATCGGAGGTTAAACTCCTCCCTAGCGCCCAGAAAAGAGAGATTTTAACTCCCACCCCTGGCTCCCAAAGCCAGAATTCTAAATTAAACTATCTTCTGGGGATAAACCATCCCTTTATGGTTTAATACATAATATGCTTAATATTACATTGATGTATTAGTATATCTATGTATTATCACCATTAAACGATTTTAACCATAAAGCATGTACTAACTTCTAAGCTATTGCATAAGCATATTATTAAGACTCAGAAATACTACTATTTTAACCTGGGAAATAGATTAATCCCTAAAAATTTGTCCTCAAATTTTTCCTTGAATGACTTAACTATGATTTCATAAACCCATATTAATGTAGTAAGAGACCACCAACCAGTTTATATAAAGGTATATCATGCATGATAGAATCAGGGACACTAATTGTGGGGGTTGCACAATATGAATTATTACTGGCATCTGGTTCCTATTTCAGGAACATAACTGTAATATTTCCCCCCTCGGATAATTATATCTGGCATCTGATTAATGGTGTAGTACATATGTCTCGTTACCCACCAAGCCGGGCATTCTTTTATATGCATAACGTATCTTTTTTCTGGTTTCTTTTCACTTGGCATTTCAGAGTGCAAATTCAAATATAAATCAAGGTTGAACATATTCCTTGCATGTTTTATTATAAGTGAATTATTATAAGACATAACTTAAGAATTACATACTTCTAAGTCAGGTGCATAACATACCTATCTCTTGTTCAACTATACTATTATATATGCCCCCTTTGGTTTCCGCGCGTCAAACCCCCCTACCCCCCTACGCTCAGTAAATCCTGTTTTCCTTGTCAAACCCCTAAACCAAGGAGGACCCGAGAACGTATAAGCCAACAAGTTGAGATGTGAATTGGCTATCCATTATATATATATATATATATATATATATATATGCATCAATTTTTATATTTTTTATTAATTTTTATTAACCTAACAAACCCTACTAAAAATTTATAAAAATTACCCGACACTAAGTATCCTAATATTATAAATCA